TGTCTTCTTTGTTATATCTCCTTTTCCTTCTTCCTTCAGATAAATCGAAATTCCAGAGTATATCTTCCCACGGGTCAAAGCAAAAAAGACGTTTCAAATCTTTTTCTACTGAGTCTTATCTCTTAGAAATTTCCTCTTTTTTTTTCGTTAAATTCATAAATAAAAAAAATAGAAGATTTGAAATGAAAGTCTCTTTCTCGCATCCATTCTCCATTACACTGTCGTAACAAAAATACCGGATGCGGCAATATAGGAATATTTGGTACATGAAGCCGTGATCTAATAGCTATACATCGAAATAGACTTAGATAGATAGAGATTCATCTTGATCTGGTGGAATCAAAGAAAGATAGTGGAAATGGCTCTTATCCTGTGACTTGAAAGAAGGGTTTCTCCATAGAGGAAGGGAATAAAAATGGATTCCCATATAAAATATAGGAACAAGAAGATTGAATCGGAAATATCGACAAATTCTTTCCACGTCCAAAGAAATGAAATGAAAAAAAGGAAGTGGGTCAACTTTCAAATTGCATCTCTATCGAATTTTAATATCAGAATAGCGGATATAGTTATAATTAAATGGGTCAGGTCCACTTACTTTTTCTTTTTTCTTTTGTTGATTTCGAATCTTTCCAATGGATTTGCTTGGTATAATGGAAAATCGGGATCTTTGGCGATTCAAGAGGCTGCTTATTATTATTCATAATAATGACAATTTACCGATTTCTAACTAGTATTACTATACTCTAACTCAGTATAATGATAACGTCTGGTTAACGTATTATCTGGTTAGTTCTTTTTGTATTTGGAATACAAAAAGATCTCTATTTTCTACTGGACTTTGATGAAAAAAATTGATGAAAAAAGAAAAGCCCCTTATCGGACTTGAACCGATGACTTACGCCTTACCATGGCGTTACTCTACCGCTGAGTTAAAAGGGCTTATTTCCCAATACTGTGTAGATAAAATCTCTATATGCACATTATATATAAGTATATACAGTATACTCATAGTGGCTTATTTTTGAATAATCCAATTCATTTTCCTAGAAAGTCTAGGTTAAAATGAATTCTTTCAAGACCGGCCCTAATTTCTTTTATTGAGATGATCCTTAATGAAAACAAAATTCACTTGATTGATGCATAACATACACGTATACTTCCCAATTCGACATAAAAGAAGTTTCAAGATATTTCATCGAATCATGTCATGAAGAGATTCGATTTGTTTGAACTAAAGTCTTGAAGAAAATGTTCGATAACTTCTTGATCCCGCTTACTAGATTAGATTTCTATTATATAGAGCATGTCGATTCTAATGAAAAATTCATGAATATGAATGACGAATCAAAAAATTCTATCCAATTATGAGGAAAGATCCCTCGGATCCGATCATTTCATTATATTGACAATTTCAAAAAACTGATGATACTATGATCATAGTATGAGGGCGGTTGGTCAAGTCGGCCCCCATCGTCTAGTGGTTTAGGACATCTCTCTTTCAAGGAGGCAGCGGGGATTCGAATTCCCCTGGGGGTAGGGTACTACAAAAGGAAGTTGATCATGGATTACCAATAAGCCTAAAATGGCTTCTTCCTGGGTCGATGCCCGAGCGGTTAATGGGGACGGACTGTAAATTCGTTGGCAATATGTCTACGCTGGTTCAAATCCAGCTCGGCCCAATAATACGCAAATCTACCATGAGATGGTATAAACCCCTTGTCCTTCAGAAAGACCCCATACCAAGATAAAAAAGAATTAAATTTTCTGCTAGATCCCTTATTTCCCTGGGATTGTAGTTCAATCGGTTAGAGCACCGCCCTGTCAAGGCGGAAGCTGCGGGTTCGAGCCCCGCCAGTCCCGACGGGTTCCAATAAATCCACCAATTCCTTTTTCCCTTTCTATGGAACTCGTAAAGGGTGTCGAGGGACATACTTTCATTCCTAAAGCAAAAAGGAGTCTTTAGTTCTTTTTTATTTCCTATTTTGTTTTGTCCATCTCGCTTTTATTGTTTGTTTAGATTTGGAACTATGTAATTCATTGAAGTGGAAAGGTAATCGGATGATCCTTCAGCAGATGATTGTCCAAGGAAGACGCAAGGTAGGTTATAGAAAAAAACAAGGAAACGGATGGTAAATAAAGGAATTTTGGATTGATTGAGTCAAGAATCCGAATCTGGATTCGGTATGGATAAAAGAGCTACCTATGTTATACTATTGAAGTCTTGGCGACGGGTTGATTGGATAGATCGGATATTGTTATTCATGATATTGATCCGATTCAAGATCATCGAGAGTTAATTCATTCATTGAATTTACAGACGAAAGATTTATCATCTCTAGGGGATTAAATCCCGAGTTATTGCGAAGTAAAAAACCGATGAGATTATGGAAGTAAATATTCTTGCATTTATTGCTACTGCACTATTCATTCTAGTTCCTACCGCCTTTCTACTTATCATTTACGTAAAAACAGTCAGTCAAAATGATTAATTCAATTAAATTTTCAAATCAATTGGAATCAAACTGTCTTTCTGAGTTCTTATCCAAAATTGACGACGTCAAATGAAAAGGATTCCAATTTCACGTCTTAACTTAAATACAATGAGCGCACTATAATCGGCAGTTTTCTAAGAGATAGATAATATGGTAGAAATTCTACCATACTATCTATCTCTTAGTCTATAAAGTTTGAATCTAGAATAAAAAAAATAAAGAGAAATTCTAGAAGATTTTCTTCATCTATGTGTATATTAATTCCATATATTGGAACGACTTCTTCTTTTTCTTTGAAGAGTAAAGAGGGAAAGAAATCAAAAAAGAGTTCCGTCCTTCTTTAGTATCGATAGGAAGAGCCCATTCCCATTGATTGAAATAGACAATTTCGGAAGACTTTTAGGTTGGAATAAATTTCCAATAATATGAATCCCTTTCTTTTCGAAAGAAAAAGACGGGAATCGATGAAAGATCTCTTTGATTGAAAGATTATGATTCATATCATAGATTACTCCACTGGACTCCAACGGGATTCCAAATTCAGAGATTTTTATTTGAAATAGTTCAAAATGCGTTGCAGAACGATCTATAAAACAATCGATACGGTTTGATTCCTAAACCCCATTAGTAGTACTTCTAGAGCCCACTTCTTCCCCACACTACGAGTGAAAGGGAAAAAGTAAAGACTACCATTAAAGCAGCCCAAGCTAGACTTACTATATCCATGTGCATTATGTCCCCTATCTCTATAAATACGAAGATATTCTTCCATTATTCCTCACTAATAATAGTGGAATCAATGGCGCAGAGTCAAAAGAGAGTTCTGACCGAACACTATTGAGAAACCAGTCCAATAAATCGATTAGGATTTCGAATCAGGAAAGATGAAACACAAGCAAAATACATAGTAACACCTCAAGGAAATGGCAACATGTAGGAATAAAAAGAAAGCCTATTCTTTTTTTTGTTTTGTTGACCTTCTATAAGTAAAAATAGAAGGGGAGGAATCACTAAAAACGAAAAATCACTATCTATTAAAGACCTCTATTTCACCATTTGATCTAATCCGCAGTACCCTCTTTCCCAATTATCACTGTGAAAGAGGGGCCTTGAGTAGGGGTTACCGAAAAGAAAGAATTTCTTTTTGACCCCTGTTCTAGAAAAGTCAATTAGTCATCCAATCTAATATTGATTTGATACCTGAGCACTCAGAGATTATCCCGAGTCCGTCTTATATAAAGAAATTTCCGCCCCTTTCGAAAACTCTTAATTGAATTTCCTATCGGGCTCTACAATCTGATTCAAGATCTAGTCATTAGACACTCCCTTAGTAATATAAGGGAATCGTGAAGTCTTGATAGCCCCTACCAGTATATTCGAATATTTCCTTGAATCCTAGATGCGGACGAGGATTCACAACCTTTTCTTTTAGAAAATTTTCAGACCATCAAACACAGTATCAACAGTCTGTTTCCTGTGCTTATAACGGGGAAGCATTCTGCGAGTTATATCAGCAGAAAAGAGATTTCGAGTTTTTTGGTGATCAGGCGACACCCGGATTTGAACTGGGGAAAAAGGATTTGCAGTCCCCCGCCTTACCACTCGGCCATGCCGCCAAAATGATGCAAAATAGATACCAATTTTCCCGGATTGCTGAATTTTTATTGTACTTGCATTTTGACTTCTGTTTTCCTTAATCCTTTTCTTTCCTAAAAGAAAAACCCCCTTTGATTGGATTTGATCAATCCCTTCGTGGATTGTATAGTATCTGAAAATACACATTGGATTTCTCAATAGCAATAGAAAGGCGAGAGACTTTGTTAGCATTGTGTATTTTCAGCCGATAAATTGGAACCATTAACTATTGATTCCTTCCTTCGAATTCATGAACGATTCCGGGATTTGAATTTCAAATTGTCTTTTCCTAATGACATAAGAAAATCCAAATTGAAACAGAACTAATCAGTATTGATTTTTTCTGTTTCAATAAAAAAAGATTTATCCATTTCCATTATAACAAAACATATGAGTATATGTAAACCCCAGAACATAAATTGTTATGCAGATATCTATTATTTAGATATGTTGTCGGTAGGGAATTATACTACGTCATGCGAAATTCTCTTTTGATAGAGAGAGCCGGGGCTGTCCCGAATAGAACCGGCAATAAAAGAGAAGTCGGATATTATAGCTATCTGCATCGGTGTTTAATAAATGCAACCCTTCTTATACAATACATTTCAAATCGTATTCTACTCAAAAAGAAGTAAAGTAAACATATATCTTCTCTGTGAATTGTTTTTTGAACAACGAAATCCCTAAGGCGGTTAGGTGCCAAAAAATGGATTCTATCTGATTTGTTCTTTGTCTCCCAACCAAATACCGAATCTTTTTATTTTTCTCAAATTCGAATATGTAATATCATAATAATGGTATAATTTTAATCATTTTCTTTTTGTTTTGCTATTCTATACAAAACCCTATGACCTTAATAAGTCTAATTGA